TCAAAAAGGGGGGTTCCTCCTTTTATCGTTGTATGTGAAAGACATGTATTCTTCAAAATAGATCGTTCTTTTTAGTTATTATCTATACTTATTTCGTGTATGTGGATAATTTTTTTAATATACTCTTTTTAATATACATTGTTTTTTTACTTTAACATATAAATATATAATAAACATACAAATATATATAATACAAATATATTTATATATACATGTATATGTGATATATATATATCACATATACGTATGCGCGCACATCACACATCACATATATAAATGACATGAGGGAAAAAAAATGGAAGAAAATAAGGGAAAATAAAAATTGATTAAGTCCAGAGTGCTATGTCCATAATTCAAAGTAAGGAGTATCATAAGATTTCTGATAAACATAAGTTTTTTTTATTGGGTTTCAATCCAATCAATCAGTTACACAACAAGTTAGGCAATTACTCCCTTCCCAAAATGAACTAGAATACCTAGGTATTTTTTTTAATTCGAATATAGATACTATGATCCATATTTGAATAAAAAAAGTACTCTTTTTTTGGTCTAACTCTTTTTCCTTACTATATATAGTATACTATATAATATATTTATTATACTATTATAGTATAATAAATATGTTTATTAATCACAAAAAAAAATCAGAATAATTAAGAATCTCAATATTTGACTTTTTTTCATATCTTTTTTTTTTCTTTTATTATTGTTCCTTTCTAAAAGGATAAAAAAGATAAGAATTGGTGAATCGAGAACAATTTGTAATTATAAGAAAAAAGAGTTTCTTTTCTTATGGAACATACATATCAATATGCGTGGATAATACCTTTTCTTCCACTTCCAGTTACTATGTCAATAGGATTTGGACTTCTACTTATTCCGACAGCAACAAAAAATATTCGTCGCATGTGGGCTTTTCCTAGTGTTTTACTCTTAAGTATAGCTATGGTGTTTTCAGCCAATCTGTCTATTCAACAAATAAATGGAAGTTTTATCTATCAATATCTATGGTCTTGGACCATCAATAATGATTTTTCCTTAGAGTTTGGATACTTGATCGATCCACTTACTTCTATTATGTCAATACTAATTACTACTGTTGGAATCATGGTTCTTATTTATAGTGACAAGTATATGTATCACGATCAAGGATATTTGAGATTTTTTGCTTATATGAGTTTTTTTAATACTTCTATGCTGGGATTAGTTACTAGTTCAAATTTGATACAAATTTATATTTTTTGGGAACTTGTGGGAATGTGTTCTTATTTATTAATAGGGTTTTGGTTCACACGACCAATTGCAGCAAGTGCTTGTCAAAAAGCTTTTGTAACTAATCGTGTAGGGGATTTTGGTTTATTGTTAGGAATCTTAGGTTTTTATTGGATAACAGGTAGTTTAGAATTTCGGTATTTGCTCGAAATAACTAATAACTTAATCCAAAATAATGGGGTCAATTCTTTATTTGCTACCTTGTGTGCTTCTTTATTATTCGTCGGTGCAGTTGCTAAATCCGCACAATTCCCCCTTCACGTATGGTTACCTGATGCTATGGAAGGACCCACTCCTATTTCGGCTCTTATACACGCTGCTACTATGGTAGCAGCAGGAATTTTTCTTGTAGCTCGGCTTCTTCCTCTTTTCATAGTCATACCTTATATAATGAATTTCATTTCTTTAATAGGTGTAATAACACTATTATTAGGGGCTACTTTGGCCCTTGCTCAAAGAGACATTAAAAAAAGCTTAGCCTATTCCACAATGTCTCAATTGGGTTATATTATGTTAGCTCTAGGTATAGGTTCTTATCGAGCTGCTTTATTCCATTTGATCACTCATGCCTATTCAAAAGCTTTATTGTTTTTGGGATCCGGATCTATTATTCATTCAATGGAACCTATTGTTGGATATTCACCAGATAAAAGTCAGAATATGGTTCTTATGGGTGGTTTAACAAGATATGTTCCAATTACAAGAACTACTTTTTTATTGGGTACACTTTCTCTTTGTGGTATTCCACCTCTTGCTTGTTTTTGGTCCAAAGATGACATTCTTAATGATAGTTGGTTGTATTCACCAATTTTCGCAGTAATAGCTTATTTCACAGCAGGATTAACCGCATTTTATATGTTTCGGGTATATTTACTTACCTTTGATGGGTATTTCCGCGTTCATTTTCAAAATTACAGTAGCACAAAAAATGGTTCCTTCTATTCCATATCTCTATGGGGAAAAGGAATTCCAAGAGGAGTCAATCCAAATTTACTTTTATCAACAATGAATAAAAAGGTTTCTTTTTTTGCAAAAGAAAGATCAAAAATTGATAATAATGTAAGAAATAGGATACGATACTTTAGTACTTACTTTGGAAATAAATACACTTCCATGTATCCTCACGAATCGGACAATACTATGCTATTTCCTCTTCTTGTATTAGTACTATTTACTTTGTTGGTTGGATCAATAGGAATTTCTTTTGATCAAGGAGTAATAGATTTTGATATATTATCGAAGTGGTTAACCCCATCAACAAATCTTTTACATTCAAGTTCTAATTATTCTGTAAATTTGAATGAATTTTTTACAAATGCAATTTTTTCGGTAAGTATAGCAATTTTCGGACTATTCATAGCATATATTTTATATGGATCCGCTTATTCATTTTTCCAGAATTTGGATTTAA